AATAAAATGCCTGAAAAAAGGACTATTTTGATAGAATAGAATATGTACTTATGTACTTTTATTATAATTATATTTTATGGAATTAAACCATAACTAAAGATTTCAAAAATCATTGTGCTATCTTACACTTAAATATAAAATAGGTAAGCTAAATTAAGCTACCAGGTTCATACCCTGTTTATAGAAAAAATTCTCCTATTTAATAAAAAAAAGAAAATGATTATTTATAAGAATTTTAATATTAAGAACAATAATTACATTATCTGCTAATAGCTGAATTAGAATATGAGTTGGACTAGAAATAAATATAATAGCATTTATTCCTTTAATTATAAGAAAAAAAAGAAAATCAAGTTCAGAAGCATCAATAATATATTTTCTAATTCAAACATCAAGTAGAATAATTTTAATAATAATAATTTTTATTAAAATATACAGATACTCAATTTCTAATAGTTTAATTAATACTACAATTATAATTTGTTTATTTATAAAAATAGGAGTAGCCCCATTCCATTTATGAATACCTGAAATTATATCAAAAATAAAATGAAGAAAATGTATATTATTATTAACATGACAAAAACTTGCACCATTAATAATAATTAGAAATTTAAATTTAAATAATAGAACAATTATAAATTTAGCCATTATTTCATCAGTAAGAATTGGAAGATTAGGAGGTATAAATCAAACATCTTTACGAAAAATTATAGGATATTCATCAATTAATCATCTGGGATGAATATTATCTATTATTAAATCAATAAATAAATGAATAATTTATTTTTTTATTTATAGAATTATAACTATTATTATCTGTTATAATATAATAGGCTACAATATTTATTTTATAAACCAAATAAGAAATATTAATATAAATTATATAGAAAAAATTAATATATTCATAATAATACTAAGAATAGGGGGTCTACCTCCTTTTATTGGATTTTTACCTAAATGAATTTCTATTCAATATATAATTAGACAAAAAGAAATATTTTTAATATTTTTCATAGTTATATTTAGATTAATTACCCTATTATTTTATACACGAATAATAATTAGAATAATTATATCATCATCTTTTACAATAAAGTGAATAAAAACAAATAATAATAGGTATCTAGTTATATTATCATTAATAATTAATTTAAGTTTACCAATAATTATATTTTTAGATTATATATAATAAAGCTTTAAGTTAATTAAAATAAACTATTAACCTTCAAAGTTAAATATATAGATAATATAAGCTTTAAGATAAATTATCTTACTTTAGAATTGCAGTCTAACATCATAAATTGACTATAAAGCCTAAATTTGATAGAGGGTATTATACCATAAATAAATTTACAATTTATCACCTATTATTTTCAGTCACTCTATCTAAATATTGAATAAATGATTATTTTCAACTAATCACAAAGATATTGGTACTTTATACTTTTTATTTGGAATATGAGCCGGAATAGTAGGTTCTTCAATAAGAATTATTATCCGAATTGAATTAGGACAACCAGGAAGATTTATTGGAGACGATCAAATTTACAATGTAATTGTTACAGCCCATGCATTTATTATAATTTTCTTTATAGTAATACCAATTATAATTGGTGGATTTGGAAACTGACTAGTCCCATTAATAATTGGAGCTCCTGATATAGCATTTCCACGTATAAATAATATAAGATTCTGACTTTTACCTCCATCATTAACATTATTAATAATAAGTAGAATAACTGAAATAGGAGCTGGAACTGGATGAACAGTTTATCCTCCTTTATCAAGAAATTTATCCCATAGAGGACCATCAGTAGATTTAGCAATCTTTTCATTACATTTAGCAGGGATTTCATCAATTTTAGGTGCTGTAAATTTCATTTCAACAATCATTAATATACGACCATCGGGTATAAATCCTGAACGGATCCCCTTATTTGTATGATCTGTAGGAATTACAGCCCTATTATTATTATTATCATTACCAGTATTAGCTGGTGCAATCACAATATTATTAACAGATCGTAACTTTAATACATCATTTTTTGATCCATCAGGAGGTGGAGACCCTATTCTATATCAACACTTATTTTGATTTTTTGGTCATCCAGAAGTATATATTTTAATTTTACCTGGATTTGGATTAATTTCACATATTATTAGACAAGAAAGAGGAAAAAATGAAACCTTTGGTAATATAGGAATAATTTATGCTATATTATCAATTGGATTATTAGGATTCATTGTTTGAGCTCACCATATATTTACTGTAGGAATAGACGTAGATACACGAGCATACTTTACATCAGCTACAATAATTATTGCTGTTCCAACAGGAATTAAAATTTTTAGATGATTAGCCACAATACACGGAATAAAAATAAATTATTCCCCATCAATATTATGAGCATGGGGATTTGTATTTTTATTTACTATTGGAGGATTAACAGGAGTAATTCTAGCTAATTCATCCATCGACATTATTTTACACGACACTTATTATGTAGTAGCCCATTTTCATTATGTATTATCAATAGGTGCAGTATTTGCTATTATAGCAAGATTTATTCAATGATATCCATTATTTACAGGATTAACTATAAATCCTAAATGATTAAAAATTCAATTTTTAACTATATTTACTGGAGTTAACTTAACATTTTTTCCCCAACATTTCTTAGGATTAAGAGGTATACCACGACGATATTCAGATTATCCTGATAGATATACTGGATGAAATATTATTTCATCTATTGGAAGTTTAGTATCCATAACAAGAATTATTATATTTATTATAATCTTATGAGAAAGAATCATTTCTAAACGATTAACAATTTTTAGAGAAAATATAACAACAAGAATTGAATGAATACAAATAACCCCTCCATCTGAACATTCATATAATGAAATTCCTATTCTAACATCAAATTTCTAATATGGCAGAATAGTGCAATGAATTTAAGCTTCATAAATAAAGTTAATCTTTTATTAGAAATAGCAACCTGAGGAAATATTATAATTCAAGATGCAAATTCATCACTTATAGAACAATTAACATTTTTTCATGACCACACAATTATAATTTTATCAATAATCACCATTATAGTAGCATATATTATAATTAGATTATCAAAAAATATATTAATTAATCGATATTTATTAGAAGGGCAAACTATTGAATTAATTTGAACATTAATACCTGCAATTACTCTAATTTTTATTGCATTACCATCTTTACGATTACTATATATAATTGATGAAATCAATAATCCATCAATTACACTTAAAGTTATTGGTCACCAATGATATTGAAGATATGAATATTCAGACTTTTCAAATATTGAATTTGATTCTTATATAAAATCTATTAATGAAATTAATAAAATAGAAATACGGTTGCTAGATGTAGATAACCGAACAATTTTACCAATAAATATAGAAACACGAATTATAGTAACCGCAGCAGATGTTTTACATTCATGAGCAATTCCAAGATTAGGAGTAAAAATTGATGCCATCCCTGGTCGACTTAATCAAGGAAATATAAATATTAATCGACCCGGAATTATATATGGACAATGTTCAGAAATCTGTGGGGCTAATCATAGATTTATACCTATTGTTATTGAAAGAACCCCAACTAATCTTTTTCTAAAATGAATTAAATCAATATCATTAAGTGGCTGAAAATTTTAAGCATTGGTCTCTTAAACCAAAATATAGTATAAATAACATACTCTTAATGAATAAAGATTTAGTTTTAAACTAAAACATTAATTTGTCAAATTAAAAATACTTAACTAAAGTAATCTTTATTGCCACAAATAGCACCAATAATATGAGAAACATTATTTATATTTTTTTTAATTATATTTATTTTTATAAATTTAATAATTTACTTTATAAAAGATAAATTTTCTATAAAACCCAATAAAATTTTAAAGAAAAAAATTAATCAAATAAATTGATTATGATAACAAATTTATTTTCCTCATTTGACCCCGCCACTTCATTAAATTTATCTTTAAATTGAACAAGAACAGTATTAATAATAATTATTGTTCCTTATCCATATTGATTTTTACCAAATCGATTAATAATAATTTTTTCTTTTTTTAATAAAAAATTACATGAAGAATTTAAAATTTTATTAAGAAATTCACATAAAGGTTTAACTCTAATAATAGTTTCATTATTTATATTTATTATAATTAATAATTTAATAGGATTAATACCATATATCTTCACAAGATCAAGTCATCTAGTATTTTCACTATCTTTATCATTACCTTTATGATTAAGAATAATAATATTTGGCATATTTAAAAACACCAATTCATTATTTGCTCATATAGTGCCAATAGGAACTCCATCTATTCTAATACCTTTTATAGTAATAATTGAGTCCATTAGAAATATTATCCGACCCGGAAGATTAGCAGTACGATTAACTGCTAATATAATTGCAGGACACTTATTAATAAGATTATTAGGAAATAAATCTTTAGAAATTAATAATGTAATTTTAGTAATTGTAATTACAATTCAAATATTATTAATAATATTTGAAACTGCAGTATCCATTATCCAAGCATATGTATTTTCAATTTTAACAACTTTATACTCTAAGGAAGTTATAAATTAATTAATCATTTTATGAAAATAAATAAAAATCATCCATATCACTTAGTAGATTATAGACCATGACCTTTAACAGGATCAATTGGAGCATTAACTTTAACTTCAGGAATAATTTTATGATTCCATATAAATAAAATTTATCTTTTAATTATGGGATTAATTATTTTAATTATAACTATAATCCAATGATGACGTGATATTATTCGAGAAGCAACATTCCAAGGGAATCACACAATTAAAGTAATTAATGGTCTTAAAATTGGAATAGTTTTATTTATTATTTCTGAAGTATTATTTTTTATTTCATTTTTCTGAAGATTTTTCCATAGAAGATTATCTCCAACAGTAGAAATTGGTATAATATGACCACCTAAAGGAATTAATGTATTCAATCCAATAGAAATTCCATTACTAAATACAATAATTCTTTTATGTTCAGGAATAACAGTAACATGAGCTCATCACAGATTAATAAATAATAAATTTAACGAAGTAACTAAAAGACTATTTATAACAGTGATATTAGGAGTATATTTTTCTATACTTCAAATATATGAATATAAAGAAGCAAGATTTTGTATTAGAGATTCAGTTTATGGATCTTGTTTCTTTATAATAACAGGATTTCATGGATTCCATGTAATCATTGGAACAATATTTTTAATAATTTGTTTTTTACGACATATTAAATGTCATTTCTCAATAAATCACCATTTTGGATTTGAAGCAGCAGCATGATACTGACATTTTGTAGATGTAGTATGATTATTCCTTTACATTTCAATTTACTGATGAGGTAGATAAATTCAAATATCTTTTTAGTATAAATAAATATGCTTGACTTCCAATCAAGAGATCTAAATCTAGAAAAGATAATTTATATAATAATTTTAACAATAATTATTTCATTTACTTTATCAATAATATTAATAATTATATGCTCTATAATTTCAAAAAAAACAAAAAAAAATCGAGAAAAATTATCCCCATTTGAATGTGGATTTGATCCAAAAAGATCAGCACGATCACCATTTTCAATTCAGTTTTTTTTAATTGCAGTATTATTTTTAATTTTTGATATTGAAATTGCAATTATTTTACCAATCATTTTAACAATAAAATGAACAATAAATAGAACATGAATTATAACAATCATGGTATTTATTATTACCTTAATTTTAGGTTTATATCACGAATGAAATAATGGTGCACTCGAATGAGCTAAATAATGGGGTTGTAGTTTAATAAATTAAAACATTTAATTTGCAATTAAAAGATATTATTTTTCTTCCTCAATTTAAAGATAAGAAGTAAAAAAAATTACAATTAGTTTCGACCTAAAAAATTGGATATATATATCCCTTATCTAAAATTAATTGAAGCCAAAAAGAGGCTTTTCATTGTTAATGAAATAATTGATTTTTATAATCCAATTAAAAGGGAATGAAGAATCTAAAAGAAGCCGCTAACTATCTTTTAAAGCGGTTAAAATCCGTTTTTCCCTTATTTATATAGTTTAAATTAATTTAAAACCCTTCATTTTCAATGAAGAAAAAAGAAATATATCTTTATAAATATACTTGAAAGGTAAATTACCTATATTAACTTCTTCAGAGTTAAACTTTTATTTAAGATATTCAAGTAGACAAAATAAATCAGAATTAAATAAATAAAGATAAAACTAATTAAATAAATCTTTACATTATTAAAATGATATAAAGAATAAAAAGAATTAAAATAACCAATCAAATTTAATAAAGATTTTGATATTAAATATTCACCTCAACCAGATTCCATAAATATAAATCTTATTTTTGAAGAATATAAGAAAAAGTTATTAATAAAACTAGTTCTAAAATAAGGTATAAATCATATATAACTAATATATTCAATTATATAATTATAATAAATCCCAAAAATATTATCATAAATTATAAGTATAGATAAACTATAACCTAATCAGCTTCCCAAAATAATAAAAATTAAAGGAAGAATCCTTAAATATATGGGGAAACTTAAAAAACAAGGTAAAGGAATAATTAATCAAAATAAAACAACACCTACAAAGATAGAAACCAATCTTAAAAAAAATAAAGATAATAATATATATGTATCTTCAAAATAAGATAAAGTAACTATTAAACCACTATAATAACAAAAACAAAAGTAAATTAACCGAAAACTATAACAAACAGTAAGACCAATAGAAATATAATAAATGATAAAAATAAATAAATTATAATAATTAAAAGATATATTCTCTAAAATTAAATCCTTTCTGTAAAAACCAGATAAAAAAGGAAAACCACACAAACAAAAATTAGAAATACAAAAACAAGAACAAGTTAAAGGGATACAATTAATCAAATTACCTATATAGCGAATATCTTGATTATCATTTATACAATGAATAATTAATCCAGCACATAAAAATATTAAAGCCTTAAAAAAGGCATGTACTAATAAATGATAATAAGATAAAACTCAAAATCCCATAAATAAAGATCTTATTATTAAACCCAACTGTCTAAGAGTAGATAAAGCAATAATCTTTTTTAAATCATATTCAAAATTAGCTGCTAAACCAGATATAAATATTGTCAAACAAGAAATTAATAAAAATAAATTTAAATTATAAAAATACAATAAATTATTAAAACGAATTAATAAATAAACACCAGCAGTAACTAAAGTTGACGAATGAACTAAGGCAGAAACAGGAGTAGGAGCCGCTATAGCAGAAGGAAGTCAAGAAGAAAAAGGAATTTGTGCTCTTTTAGTAAAAGCAGATAAAATAATAAAAATTAGTATCCAAAACGAAATAGTTGAATTTATGTATTCTAAATAATAAATATAATTTCATCTACCAATATTAAATATTCAAGAAATCCCAATTAAAATAGAAGCATCACCAACACGATTACTTAAGATAGTTAATATACCAGCATTATAAGAATTATAATTTTGATAATAAATAACTAAACAATAAGAAATCAAACCCAAACCATCCCAACCTAATAAAATTCTAATTAAATTGGGTCTAATAATTAAAAATATTATAGATATAATAAAAAGTAAAACCAAGTATAAAAAACGGATTTTATATAATTCATAGAATATATAAGAATTACTATAAAAAATAACTAAAGAAGAAATAAATAATACTCTTCCCAAAAATAATAAGGATATTCAATCTAAATAAATTGACATAGAGATATATGAAGAATTAAAAGAAACAAATTCTCAATCTAACATTAATGAATAATCTGAGAATAAAAAAATTAAACCATATATAATAATTAATAATCTTATAAATAACAAAATAATAAACCAAAAAATAAATAAATTAATGGATTTAAAGAATAGCATCACCTATAATACCACAAATTATTATTCTAAAAATTGAACTATTTAAATCCTACTAGACAAATGAAGAAAATATCCTTAATCTAATAAATATAAAATTTAAAGGAATAAGATGAAAAATTATTAATATATATTCACGAATATTAATTAATTTATAATAAGTTATCAAAGAATATAAATTGCCATGCTGTGTAATAGAAAATAAATAAATTCTGTAACAACATCTCATAAAAGATAAAATAAATAAGAACATAAAAGTATAATAATTCCATGATATAATTGTGTTAATTAAACAAATTTCCCCAAACAAGTTTAAAGAAGGAGGAGAAGATATATTATTAGAACAAAAGATAAATCAAAAAAGAGATAATCTAGGTATTCTAACTAAATAACCTTTATTAACAAATAAACTACGACTAAATCTACGTTCATAAACAATATTAGCTAAACAAAAAAGAGCAGAAGAACAAAAACCATGACCAATTATCATAATTAATGAACCAACATTACCATATAAAGTAAATCTTATAATACCACAAATTACTAAAGATATATGGGCAACAGAAGAGTAAGCAATTATAGATTTAATATCAATCTGAAAAATACATAAAAGACTAATATAAAATGAACCCCATAAACTTAAGATTATTAAAAAATATCTATAATTAAAATAATAAGAATTTATAAATATAAAAACACGGATTAATCCATAACCACCCAATTTTAATAAAATGCCTGCCAAAATTATAGAACCAGCAACTGGAGCCTCAACATGAGCCTTAGGAAGTCAAAAATGAAAAAAAGGTATAGGTATTTTAAATAAAAAAGCCAATACCATTGAAATATAAAAATAAAAATTGTTATTCTTTAGATAAATCAAATAAAAATCCAAAGAATAACAAGTATAATAAATATATAAAATACCTAATAATAAAGGTAAAGAAGCAAATATTGTGTAAAATAATAAATAATAAGAGGCAGAAATTCGCTCTGGTTGATAACCTCAACCAAAAATTAATATAATAATTGGAATTAAAGAAACCTCAAAAAAAATATAAAACAAAAGTAAATTTAGTGAACAAAAAAGTATAAATAAAGAAATTATTATTATAATAATAAAAAATACAAAATATAACAACTTATCATTAAAATAATAGATTTTATAGCTAGATATTATTATTAAAAAAATAATAAAAAAAGATAAAGAAATTATTAAATAAGATATTAAATCTAATCCTATTAATAATCTGCAAATAACAGTAAAATTATAACTAATAATTAAATATATAAATAAAAAGAATATTAATATAAAAATATTTATTAATAATCAATAATTATTTAATAAAGGGATTAAAAAAATTATTATAAATATATACTTTATCATGATAAAATTGATATTCTTGATAAATAATCATTACCTTGACTACGAACTAGTCTTACTAAAATTGAAAGGCCTAACGCACCTTCACAAACAGAAAAAACTAAAAATATTAAACTAAAATATAAATCATAACCAAAATTTATTAATAAAACAAATAATATTAAAAAAGTAAACAATACTATAAATTCCAAACTTAATAATGCTAGTAATAGATGTTTACGAGTTGAACAAAAAACAATAACTCTACAAAAAAAACATAATAAAATAACAAATTCAAAAATAAGTTTTAATAGTTTAATATATAAAACAATGATTTTGTAAATCATAATTAGGTTTATACCTTTAAAACTTCAGTAAAAAGAAAAACTTTTCTTTAATCTCCAAAATTAATATTTTAAATAAACTATTTACTGTAAATTGAATTTAATTATAACTTTAATAATCATTATATCATTAATTTTACTAATATTAAATCACCCTTTAAGTATGGGATTAATTTTAATCCTTCAAACAATTATAGTCGCAATAATAATAGGATATTTAATAATATCATTTTTTTTTTCTTATATTATTTTAATTATTATACTAAGAGGAGCACTAGTTTTATTCATTTATATATCAAGAATTGCATCTAATGAAAAATTCAACTCCTCTTTTATATTAGCTATTATTATAATAATTTTATTCATTGGAATTTATTTATACTTATATAATAATTATAATCAATTTTATAATAATTTAGATAATATTGAAAATATTAGATTTATTAAAATTTTTAATACAATAACATCCCAAACTACAATTATAATTATTATATATTTATTATTAACTATAATTACTGTTTCTAATAATGCAAAAGTATCTGAGGGACCCTTACGAATAAAAAAATATGAATAAACCAATACGAAAAATACATCCACTATTAAAAATTATTAATAATTCATTAATTGATTTACCTACCCCTTCATCAATTTCATTATGATGAAACTTTGGATCACTATTAGGTATATGTTTAATAATTCAAACAATTAGAGGGTTATTTTTAGCCATACACTATACAGCAAATGTTGAAATAGCATTTAATAGAGTTATCCATATTTGTCGAGATGTAAATAATGGATGAATTATACGAAATACACATGCAAATGGTGCATCATTATTTTTTATATGTATATATATACATATTGGACGAGGATTATATTATGGCTCTTACAAATTACATATAACTTGATCTATTGGAATATTATTATTAGTATTAACTATAGCAACAGCATTTTTAGGATATGTTCTACCATGAGGTCAAATATCACTATGAGGTGCAACAGTAATTACTAATTTAATATCAGCAATTCCATACCTAGGAAATTCATTAGTAATATGATTATGAGGGGGATTTTCAGTGGATAATGCAACATTAAATCGATTTTTTACATTACATTTCTTAATACCATTTATTATTATAGGAATAGTTATTTTACACCTTCTATTTTTACATCAGACAGGTAGAAATAATCCACTAGGTTTAAATTCTAATTATGATAAATCACCATTTCACCCTTACTTTTCCATTAAAGATTTAATAGGAATTATAATTACATTATTCTTATTTTCAATATTAATTATATTAGAACCACGAATATTAGGAGATCCTGAAAACTTTATTAAGGCTAATCCACTAGTAACTCCAATTCATATTCAACCAGAATGATACTTCTTATTTGCATATGCAATTCTTCGATCAATTCCTAATAAATTAGGAGGAGTATTAGCAATATTATTATCAATTATAATTATTATATTACCTATAATTTTAAATAAAAGCAAATTTCAAGGAATAACATTCTATCCAATAAATAAAAGTCTGTTTTGATTTATAGTAGTAATCATTTTATTATTAACATGAATTGGTGCACGACCAGCAGAAGAACCTTACATTTTTACTGGACAAATATTAACCATAAGATATTTTTTATATTTTTTTATTAACCCAATTATTTTAAATATTTGAGATAAATTAAGTAGCTAGTCAATAAGTTTTAGATGAAACTTATACCTTGAAAGTATAAAAAGAAAGTTAAATTCTTTCATTGACTTTATACTTAAATTAGTGAAATAACTATAAATATAAAACATAAATTAGAATATTAATATAAAAAATAAATAAATTTAAAGATAAAGGTAAAAATAATTTTCAAGTTAGATATATTAATTTATCATAACGGAATCGAGGTAATACTCCACGTACTCAAATAAATCAAAAAACAATAAAATTAATCTTTAAATAAAAAAATAACGATCAAACATCACAACCTATAAAAATAATTACTGTTATTATTCTCATAAAAATAATATTTATATATTCAGATAAGAAAATAAAAGCAAATCCTCCACTTCTATACTCTACATTAAATCCTCTAACAAGTTCTCTCTCACCTTCAGCAAAATCAAATGGTGAACGATTAGTTTCAGCTAAACAAGAAGATATTCAACAAAAAAATAAAGGAATACATAAAAATATAAATCAACATATTAATTGATAATATATAAAATCTAGTAAATTGTATCTAAAAACAAAAATAATTAAACATAATATAATTATAATTATACTTACCTCATAAGAAATAACCTGAGCAACAGAACGAATACTCCCTAAAAGGGCATAATTAGAATTGGATGATCAACCAGAAAGTATAACCCCATAAACCATTATACCAGTAATAACTATAAAAAACAAGACACCATAATCAAAATTATAAATATTAAACAAAAATGGAAACAAACATCACAAAGAAAATGATAAAAATAATAAAAAAACAGGAGATATATAATAAATAAAATAATTAGACTTAATAGGATTAATTTGTTCTTTAAAAAATAATTTAATACCATCAGAAAAAGGCTGTAATAAACCTATAAACCCTAATTTATTAGGACCTTTTCGAAGTTGAATATAACCTAGAACTTTTCGTTCAAGAAGAGTCACAAAAGAAACACAGATTAAAACACAAATAACTATAAATAAATAAATAATAATCATTATCATTATACTACTTGTAATAATTATATTACATAATTAAATTCTAAATTTAATGCATATATTTCTGCCAAAATAGTATATTTACAGTTATTCAAAATTAAACAAAATATTTGTTATAAATGGTCCTTTCGTACTAATTTATAATATTTATAAAAAGATAGAAACCGACCTGGCTCACGCCGGTCTGAACTCAGATCATGTAAAATTTTAAAGGTCGAACAGACCTAGAAATTAAGCTGCTGCACTCAAATCTAATTTTAATCCAACATCGAGGTCGCAAACTCCTTTATTAATAAGAACTTTCCAAAAGAATTACGCTGTTATCCCTAAGGTAATTTAATCTAAATATCCATAAAATAGGATCTTAAATATAAAAATTAATAAAAATTAATTTATGAGAGTTTTTGTAATCTCAATGTCGCCCCAACAAAATTTTCAAATTATTAATATAAAAAAATAACCAAAATTATAATAATAAATATAAAAATAAAATTCTATAGGGTCTTCTCGTCCCATTTAAAAATTTTAGCTTTTTGACTAAAAAATTAAATTCAATATTTAATATAAAGAAAGTTATTCCTTCATCAAACCATTCATACCAGTCCCCAATTAAAAGACAAATGATTATGCTACCTTCGCACAGTCAAAATACTGCGGCTATTTAATTTTTGAATCATTGAGCAGGCTAGACTTAATATAAATATAGTCATCAAGACATGTTTTTGTTAAACAGGTGAAGAATATATTTGCCAAGTTACTATATATTAATTAAAATAAACTACTAATTTTATCATTATAACTAAAATTTTATTATTAAATAATAATTCCTAATATATAATTAACTAATTAAAAAATAAATATAATTAAATATTTAATTATAACAAAATAAATGATGAAAATTTTCAATCCTACAAAATATTTAATTATTAAATTATAGTATAAAATAATTATAGAGCTTATCCCCTATAATTTTAAATTTAAAATATTAATAGTTAATAATTTTACTAATTAACAACTTAAATTATGAATTAAATTCAATTATTAAGAAACCAGATATTTAAAAATGAATAGCATATAACCTCTATTAAATATTTATTATTAATTATAAAACATTATATAACAAATATTAATATCTCTTCTAACTTCGGGAACATAATTAATAAATTATAAATTTTAATAAACCCTGATACAAAAGGTACAAAAATTTAAATCTACTTATATTATAATAAATAATAAACCTTTACAGTAAAATAAGCTATAAATAAAATATAATTGATTCATTTAAAAATACTAAAACAAAAGTTAATTCTATTATTAACAATTAAAATTAATATTATATATTAAATAAAAAATAAAATTTCAAACTAATTTGAATTGCACAAATAAATTTTTAATGTAAATAAAAACCAATCCTAGATTTTAGTTTGTAATAATTCCAGATTCATCTTCCGATAAAACTACTTTGTTACGACTTATCTCACTTATAAATAATGAGAGTGACGGGCGATATGTACTTAATCAAGAACATATATCATGAATAAAATATATTAAACATTACAATTAAATCCAATTTAATAAAATAAATATATAAAATTATCCCAATAATAAAATTAAATGTAACCCATTTCAATCCTTAATATAACTGCACCTTGACCTGACATTAAATTCTATAAAATAATATGAAAATATCCTTATAAAACATTCTACCAAACAGAGATATACAAGTTAAAAATTAAGGTAAAATTTATCGTGGATTATCAATTACAGAACAGGTTCCTCTAAAATGATCAAATTACCGTCAAATTCTTTCAATTTAAAGATCATAACTTATAATACTAGATAAAATATTTACATTTTTTATAATAGGGTATCTAATCCTAGTTTAAAATAAAAATTTCTTATAATTAATTAAACCTGATAATTTAAAAAAATTTAAATTTCACCTAAAAATAAATAAATTATTATCAAAATTAAAAATAAATAAAATAATTAATTCAATAAAAATAACTTTAACTAGATGTATAACCGCAGCTGCTGGCACAACTTTTGCTAGTCATATAACAATTAACTATATCTTAAATCATTAAATATATAATATTAAAAACTGCGAATAAATTAAAATATAATTATTTTTAAAATAATATATCATTCATACTAATATTTACATGTTAAATTCATCAAAAAGCAATCTTTAATAAACCAGAATCAAATTTATATATATAAAATATAAAATATAAAATATAAAAATTAATCACTGGGAGCAATTAGCATTTTCCCCCTCGCTCCTCTCGGTCTAACCCCGGTCCATCGTTCCTCTGGACTAGATATGATACCCTATAATGTACTGTTACATATGTTACCCTTGGTTCCATATGTAAGATACTAATAGTTATTCTATTCCTAGCTCACATTAAGTTCGCTACAAATATCTAACTGTTATATCTTATTTATTAGATATAATTTATATTATGTATCTGTGACTAATGTATATTCTAACAAGTATTAGTTACCTATCATATATATTCCAATAGATCAAATATTTACATATAGTATTATCCCCCTAGAACAGCAGCCCTCCGGTGCCCTCCGGCCCCCTTATATAACTATTAATCCATAAATTTTTATATCCCTAATATATACATATATAGATTTTTCATTAATAAAGAGAAATATTCACATTCACTAATTATATTTACTTGGATCACATATTAATATACCCTCTTATATATATATATATAATTAATGTACTAATAACTTATATATATAGGTATGAATTATTGTTCCTTATTTTTTATTTTTCTATTTTAAAAATATAAAAACTTATAAAATAGTATTCCCTAATGATATTGTTTTACAAGAAATATTTTATAATTATTAATATCTTACCATTAAATATATAATTTACAATTATATAAATCTGCTATAATTATTAATATCTTACCATTAAATATATAATTTACAATTATATAAATCTGCTATAATTATTAATATCTTATCATTAAATATATAATTTACAATTATATAAATCTGCTATAATTATTAATATCTTATCATTAAATATATAATTTACAATTATATAAATCTGCTATAATTATTAATATCTTATCATTAAATATATAATTTACAATTATATAAATCTGCTATAATTATTAATATCTTATCATTAAATATATAATTTACAATTATATAAATCTGCTATAATTATTAATATCTTATCATTAAATATATAATTTACAATTATATAAATCTGCTATAATTATTAATATCTTATCATTAAATATATAATTTACAATTATATAAATCTGCTATAATTATTAATATCTTATCATTAAATATATAATTTACAATTATATAAATCTGCTATAATTATTAATATCTTATCATTAAATATATAATTTACAATTATATAAATCTGCTATAATTATTAATATCTTATCATTAAATATATAATTTACAATTATATAAATCTGCTATAATTATTAATATCTTATCATTAAATATATAATTTACAATTATATAAATCTGCTATAATTATTAATATCTTATCATTAAATATATAATTTACAATTATATAAATCTGCTATAATTATTAATATCTTATCATTAAATATATAATTTACAATTATATAAATCTGCTATAATTATTAATATCTTATCATTAAATATATAATTTACAATTATATAAATCTGCTATAATTATTAATATCTTATCATTAAATATATAATTTACAATTATATAAATCTGCTATAATTATTAATATCTTATCATTAAATATATAATTTACAATTATATAAATCTGCTATAATTATTAATATCTTATCATTAAATATATAATTTACAATTATATAAATCTGCTATAATTATTAATATCTTACCATTAAATATATAATTTACAATTATATAAATCTGCTATAATTATTAATATCTTATCATTAAATATATAATTTACAATTATATAAATCTGCTATAATTATTAATATCTTACCATTAAATATATAATTTACAATTATATAAATCTGCTATAATTATTAATATCTTACCATTAAATATATAATTTACAATTATATAAATCTGCTATAATTATTAATATTTTATCATTAAATAT